GATGGCCGAGTGGTTCAAGGCGTAGCATTGGAACTGCTATGTAGGCTTTTTGTTTACCGAGGGTTCGAATCCCTCTCTTTCCGTTTCCGTTGATGATTTGGTATTTTTTTTTTCTTTTGAACTTATGGAGCTTCTTTTGTTTGTTTTCCTTGTTTGTTTGATTTTATTTATTTTTTATTTATTTTTTTTTACTAGTTAAAGATGTAAAATAGATAAAATCCAAAAATATTTCAAAATACAGCACAAGCAAGGAAAACACAGAAAACAAAAAATCTTTTTTTTATTCTTCACGTCCTGGATTACGTCCTGGGTCGTTAGATAGGAATCCGAAGATGAAAAGAGAAACAAAGAATATCACTACCGTGTAAACAAATAGTTTTAGAGTAAGCATTACAAAATCTCCAAGATAATTAAAAAAAAAAACGACAGAGAAAGAGAATAGATTCTCTTATATTACACATTATGTTTCTTTTGATACTAAGTTTCTAAGAAATGAAGTTCGAGGAAATAGAAAAAAAAAAATTCGGAAATTTATTTGTAGTAAGAGTCGAGCTCTTTAATACTATTACCAATATTACTATTACCAAAAATTTTCTTTCATATCCACAATTAGGTATTGGTGGTGGACTCAAATCTAATAGGATTAGGATTTCTCAATGGAAAAAATGTAAGAATGAGGAAATGATGATATGGTCCAGATTTTTCTTGTCTATCAAAAAATTTCAATATTTGAATCGAGGATTCACACTGTAAGACTTATCTGATCTTATAAATTGTTAAAATGTTCAAATTTTTGTTTTCAAATAAGTTCTGAATTTTTATTTTTTTAGGACATTATTCAAATTAAAGATCTCATCGAAAACTTACAGCAGCTTGCCAAACAAAAGCTAAGAGAAAAAAGAGTACAGGTATTACTGGCATAATATCTACAATTGGATTCAAAAAAGCGTAGGCTTCAGGTAATTTCGCCAAGAAAAAACTACTTGAATAAAGGGCAGAGTGAATACAAATACAGACCAAACTAAAGATATTAAGCATAACAAACATTTTGTTCTTTAAGAAAATAAATTAATTGTATTTTTGCTTTTTGTGAATTAATGAATTCAAATTCAATTAATAAGATTTAATAGTTAATCTAATATTTCATTTGATAATATTAATTTAGAAGTCTAATTCTCATTTTTTTTTTGAATTGGAATTCGAATTTTTATTGTATATGTTTTATTGTATATGTATATATATATGTATAATTATTATTGTATAATTTATATGTATAATTATTATTATATTATTAATTATTATTATTATTATATTATTAATTATTATTATTATATTATTAATTATTTAATATATAAATAATANTTTAATATATATATATTTATATATTTTTATTAATTTTTATTTATTAATATATAATATTTTAATTAATATATAATATATTATAAAAATAAAATATATATTTTTATTATACAATTATACACAGTGATTACAATAAAAACAATAACACGAAAAAAAAAAAAGAAATAAAATAAAAAATTCCTTTTGAATCTACATCTTCAACAGCGACTCGATTTAGATTAGAGACGAATCATTAAAAATAAGAAAGAAGAATTACACTCTACCCAATATTATATATTCTTAAACTTAAGAAGAGGGTTTTCCAAAAAAAGGCAATCTTTATTCTGATATACAATTTGTATTCAAATATGATATATATCATGAATGGATATGCTCTGGGACGGAAGGATTCGAACCTCCGAATAGCGGGACCAAAACCCGTTGCCTTACCGCTTGGCCACGCCCCATTTCTATTTCGATTCGACACTAATAAACACTATTATTGGTATTGGTTGTTCGTCAATTCCAGTTCAAAAATCTCTATAGAAAAAATTGTTGCTAGGATTTTGATATGTGTAGATATAGAATAGAATTAAAGATATGTGTAGATATAGAATAGAATTAAACTGAAATTATTGATCATTACATATAATTCAATTAAGATATTCTATGAAAGTATGATTTCTTCTATTTTTTATTTCAGAATGAAAAGATTTTGAACTGGATAAGTTCAAATCAAAGAAGGATTTTTGGGGGTCTGATCTTATTTGATTCATTTTTTTTTTTAGTTTTACTAATTTATTTTATTCATTAATATTTATTAATAGATCGTATAAATCATAAATAAAATAAATAGCCAAATTTTTTTTAATAATATAAATAATTAATAATATAAATAATTTAATAATAATAATATAAATAATTTAATAATATAAATGAAATATTATAAATATTATAATTAGTAGTCTATTTTTTTATATTTATTAATTTATATATTTATTAAAAATTTATATATATTTTAATATATATTTATTAATATTATTTATATATTAAATAATTAATAATATATTAAATATATAAATAAAAATTTTTAATTAGTTTTTATTTTTTAATTAGTTTTATTTTTATAAATTTGATTTTAATTAGAATGAAATTAGAATTCATTCTAAATTAATTATATTAATTATAAAAAAAAAAAAAATAAATAAATAAAATAGAAATTCATTATTTATTAATTATTTTATTATTTATTAATTAATTATAATAATAATTTATTATTATTATTAATTTATTTTATTTATTATTATTTTAATTATTTATTATATTTTAATTATTTATTATATTTTAATTATTTATTATTATTTTAATTATTAATTAATTTTTCTATTTATTTTTTATTTTTCTTTTATTTTTTTTTCTATTTATTTTAGAATTTTTGATCATTTTTTTGATTATTTCCTGTTTATTTCTATTTTTTTATTTTTTTTCTATTTTTCAAACTATAAAATTTTACAAACTATAAAAATAGAATAGAAAATCTATTCTCGAGTTAATTTGAATTTTTTTTGATACTTCTTTACTTTAGAAATTGTCCACTCATATAGAAGTAAAACCTTCGAAGTAAAAAGTATAGATTATTATGTATCGATTGAATCAATGACTATTCATGATTTCATAATTGAATCAATTACATAGCGTAGAGGAATGTTATGGTAAAACTTCGTTTGAAACGATGTGGTAAAAAGCAACGTGTGACTTGAAAGACATGATTAGATTAGCTGTGGATTCTTACATCCACCATTTTTTCTAGTTTTCTAGTATATAGAAATCGGGGTGCTCTTGGCTCGACATTGTTTGTTCTGTTCCACTAGAACTCATTGTTTGGGGGAGGGGAGAGGGATTGATGATGTAAATAGTACATGATGGAGCTCGAGTTGATTCATTTCTCAGGGGCAAGTATCTAGGGTTAGTGAAAATTAATAAGTTAGAACAACTTCGTAAGTCTATTTTCGATAGAGAAATCGAAAGGATCTAATTCGAGCAAGTTAAAAAAAAAAAAAGTAAAATTTGTTGGAATTGGTAAAACTATTTCGATCAAAAGTGTATCTGCGGGAATCAACCCTCTATTTGTATGATTCTTTGAGAGAAAGAAATAAAAAAAAAAATGGTATGTTGCTGCCATTTTTTGAAACGATTAAAGATCCCCGAAGTAATGTCTAAACCCAATGATTCAAGGAAAAGCTAAAGGATCCTGGAACAAGTAAATACCATTTTCAAATTGTCTCAACAATTCTATTAGAATAACAATTCGAATAGAATGAAGAATAAAAATAGATTCTAAAAAAGACAGGCAAGAAAAGGGGGTAGAGACCGCTCAATAAATGAAATACCTAAAGGTTTTGTTTTCCTTTGAGTTATTTGAGGGTTATCCAATTTGAGTTATGAGGTTGCGAATACGAGGATTTATTTTTTTTTTTTTCAGAAAGAAAAAGAATAAGAAAAAAAAGTACTTAAATCATAGTCTAATTGATTTGATGATTTTATGGATCTATTTTACATCATAATTTTATACATAGACAAAATTTAGAATTTTCTCGAGCCGTACGAGGAGAAAACTTCTTATACGTTTCTAGGGGGGTGTATTGTTCATCTATATCTATCCCAATGAGCCGTTTATCGAATCGTTGCAATTGATGTTCGATCCCGAAGAGAGGGAAGAGATCTTTGGAAAGTGGGTTTTTATGATCCGATAAAGAATCAAACCTATTTAAATATTCCTGTTATTCTATATTTCCTTGAACAAGGCGCTCAACCTACAGGAACTGTTCAGGATATTTCAAAAAAGGCGGGTGTTTTTATGGAACTTTGCCCTAATCAACAAACGAAATTCAATTAATGAAATAAAAAAAAGGGTGTGGATGACTTGTATATAGATTTATAGAACTCTTTTATCTTTTATCCGCCCCCCCGCTTCTTGCTCTATTCATAACTAATTTTTTCTTTCTTATTGTTGACATAGAATGCTGTTTTCTATAACCACAAAAATTGATTTTTATTGATCTTCAAAATGAAAATAAAGTAATAAAAATGGATAGAAATAGAAGATATAGGAAAAAGCAAATGAATAATGACTAAATGAAGTAATTGGGTCTATAAATATATTACCTTCAATGAGGTGATTTTTTTTGTTGGAATTCTCTGAAGAATTTCAAATAAAAAAGGGGTGGTTAGGTTAAGCTTACTTATTCTATTTATATTGTATTGATTGAAATTGATTGAATTCTTATATTTAGTGATTGAATAAACCCGATCTCTACTTTTTTCCTTAATTTTTGCATACGCCTTTTTGTATCTATGTCGATTATTTATGTAGTGTTAATACAACATAAGTGCTTGGTTTTTTTTTTTTATTTAATTTGATTTATTTAATATTTCTATAATTTTTGTTTTGAGAATTAAATATAAATAAAATAATTTTTTAAATAAAAAAAAATTAAATTAAATTTAATAAATAAATTTAATATATTTAAAATAAATTAAATATATTAAATATAAAAAATGAAATATAAAATATATTATAAAATATAAAATTAATATTATAAAATATATTAAATATAAAATAATATAATTAAATATTAAATAATATTTTAATATAATATTTCATTTGAATTTTATATTTATATTTTTGATTTATATAATATAATATATAAAATAAATATAAATATAATAATTAAAAATATAATAAATATAATAATAATTAAAAATATAAAAAATATAATAAATAAATATAATAATTATAATATAATCAAAAATATTTCATTTTTATAATTAAAAATTTATAATTAATAATATTAAATTTTCTAATTATAATTCGTTTGTTTTCTCGATTGTATTCTTTTTTCAACATTAATATTGACAACAGTGTATCAAACAAATATAATCCGATCGTGAATAAATGGATCTATTTATTCACGTTCCATAGGCTTTTGTTTTTTTTTTTACTTCATCAAATGAAATGGTGGGTTCGTTGGATTTTCTGTGATACAACCAAGAAGTTCTTTTTTGATTCAAAGGTAAATAAAATAATAGGTAAATAGAAAAAATAATGTATAAAAAAATAATGTATAAAATAATGTATAACATAGTAGACAAAGAGGTGGTCTATAATTTTTGATTTTCTTTTTTATCTGAGAAAATTTCTTGTATTTTCATCTGATCTGTTCATTTGTATGTTCAGAATCGATTCGACTTCGACATTTTGAATTTTTTTTTTCTTTCTATTTTTCCATTTTAATGGAATATTTTATTAGACAATTCATTTTTATTTTTATTTATTGCGATTGTATCTACATATCCTATTTTATTAATTTTTTTAGGGTTGCTAACTCAATGGTAGAGTACTCGGCTTTTAAGCGCGACTCCATTTTTTACATATTTCTATGAAGCAATTGATTCGTCCATACCATCGGTAAAGTTTGTAAGACCACGACTGATCCAGAAAGGAATGAATGGAAAAAGCAGCATGTCGTATCAATGGCGAATTCTAAAAATATTTCATTCTTATTGGATCCGGCCCCCAATTTTTGTTTGAATTATTGGCTCGGAACAAAAAAAAAATTCAGTTGGGTTGAATTAATAAAGGGATAGAGCTTGGCGGCTCCAATTATAGGGAAACAAAAAGCAACGAGCTTTCATTTTTAATTGGAATGATTACCCCATCTAATTGTACGTTAAAAATAGATTAGTGCTTGATGTGGGAAAAGCTTTTCTCACGAATGGATTATTGATTTTTTTTTTGTTATGAGTCCTAACTATTAGCTATTCTCTATTATGGGGTGGCGATAAATGTGTAGAAGAAAGAGTATATTGATAAAGATCTTTTTTTTTCCAAAATCAAAAGAGCGATTGGGTTGAGAAAATAAAGGATTTCTAACTAGCTTGTTATCCTAGAACAATTAGATGGAAAAAGCGAGGAGAGAGAGTCCGTTGATGAGTTTTACTTGTTTTCTAGGTATCTATTCATTTTTTATTCATCTATTCATATTCTAATTATAATAGTTTTATTCTAAATATATAGAATAGTTATTCTAATTATAATAGAATACCCTGTTTTGACTGTATCGCACTATGTATCATTTGATAACCCAATAAATCCCTGATCCTTTGACCAAATCGAATTTCAAAAATGGAGGAATATCAAGTATATTTAGAACTAGATAGATCTCGCCAACAGGACTTCCTATACCCACTTATTTTTCGGGAGTATATTTATGGACTCGCTTATGGTCATGATTTAAATAGCTCAATTTTGGTGGAAAATGTAGGTTATGACAATAAATCTAGTTTACTAATTGTAAAACGTTTAATTACTCGAATGTATCAACAGAATCATTTGATTTTTTCTGCTAATGATTCTAACAAAAATCCATTTTGGGGGTATAACAAGAATTTGTATTCTCAAATAATATCAGAGGGTTTTGCCGTCGTCGTGGAAATTCCATTTTCCCTACAATTAAGCTCTTCCTTAGAGGAGGCAGAAATCGTAAAATCTTATAATCATTTTCGATCAATTCATTCCATTTTTCCTTTTTTCGAGGATAAATTTACATATTTAAATTATGTGTCAGATGTACGAATACCCTATCCTATCCATCTGGAAATCTTGGTTCAAATCCTTCGATACTGGGTGAAAGATGCCCCTTTCTTTCATTTATTAAGGTTGTTTCTTTATGAGTATTGTAATTGGAATAGTCTTATTACTCCAAAAAAATCGATTTCTACTTTTTCAAAAAGTAATCCAAGATTCTTCTTGTTCCTATATAATTTTTATGTATGTGAATACGAATCTATCTTCCTTTTTCTCCGTAACAAATCCTCTCATTTACGATTAACATCTTTTAGCGTTCTTTTTGAGCGAATCTATTTCTATGCAAAAATAGAACATCTTGTAGAAGTCTTTGCTAAGGATTTTTCGTCTACCTTGTCATTCTTCAAGGATCCTTTCATTCATTATGTTAGATATCAAGGAAAATCCATTCTGGCTTCAAAGAATGCGCCTCTTTTGATGAATAAATGGAAATACTATCTTATCCTTTTATGGCAATGTCATTTTTATGTTTGGTCTCAACCAGGAACGATCCATATAAACCAATTATCCGAGCA